AGACTATACTACATCACTTATTTTATTGGATCTTACGGAGCCTGTTCATGCAGAATATAATCGAGTCTGATCATAGAAAAGATTCTCTTCAAGTAAAACCAGCCTACCCTCTCTGTAAGAGCCTTGCTTGGTGGTTGGAAAAAAGACACATTTAATTAATTGTAAATTCAAATGTGGCAGATAAGATAAAGTCATATATCTACGTGGCCAAATAAATAGTTCAAGTCACACACTCCCATAATCCATTTTTTCTTCGGAGAGTTCCCGTCAACTATTCGTGCGTGTATGTAAAAAAATTCAATTTTTGTTAAGTTGAAGGGAAATATCCAAATACATGTCTTATTCTTTTAAATAATCCATATTTGTAGCAATGAAATAAATTCCTCCCCAAAATCAAAAATGATTGTGATTACAAATATCTATGATCCATATTCGCTATAAAGGACCTGAAATGCCTTGCTTACGTATCATTGAAAAGTGCATTAACATAAATACAGCAGTAAGAAGAGGTAATACAAAAGTATGCAAACTATAAAAACGAGTTAAGGTAGATTGTCCCACACTGGAACTTCCCCGTAATAACTCTACCAAAGACGATCCTATTACAGGAATAGCCTCGGGTACGCCTGTTACAATTTTTACTGCCCAATAACCAATTTGATCCCAAGGTAAGGAATAACCGGTTACACCAAAAGATGCAGTCAATACACCCAAAACTACACCCGTAACCCAAGTTAATTCGCGAGGTTTTTTAAAACCACCTGTGAGATACACACGAAATACGTGTAGGATCATCATTAAGACCATCATACTTGCCGACCATCGATGAACAGATCGGATTAACCAACCAAAGTTAGCTTCAGTCATTATATATTGAACAGAAGCAAAAGCTTCAGTAACAGTCGGACGATAATAAAAAGTCATAGCAAATCCCGTTGCTACTTGGACCAAAAAACAAGTAAGTGTAATTCCTCCTAAACAATAAAATATATTCACATGAGGCGGAACATATTTACTGGTTATATCATCGGCAATCGCCTGAATTTCAAGACGTTCTTCGAACCAATCATAGACTTTATTGAGATAGGTAAACCAATGGAACCCCCCCCCGAGAACCGTATATGAGAATTTCATCTCGTACGGCTCAAACAAAAATACCCAAATACTGGTTGTAACAAAAACAGATATGTGTAATAGAAAGTTTGAAACTTCTTTATTTAATCCTATGATTCTAATTTTCTCTGACGATAAGAAAAAATAGAGATCGGAAAGCTATTCTTTTGGGTTAGAATGCCAAAATCTCAAGTCGGCTCCCTCGTCTTTATCTTGATCTTTTCAGGCCTCTTGAATATTCTACTATTTACTTACTTCATTTTTTTATTGTGTATAATGTGATTTTACTGCTGTCTTCTTTATTATTATTGAATTATTATTATTGATAAGAATTCTCTTGTTAGGACCATATGAATCAATAAAAAAAACATCAGATTCATACTATAACCACGATGATTCAAAAAAACCTTTAATCGAAGTCCAAAAATTCCCTGAGTAAGAACTGCCGGATCATCACTTATTCAATGAATAGATATAATGAAAAAATTTCAAGAAAACGTTTGTCCTTTGATCAAAATAAAGATAAGCTCTGAAAGCTGGAAAGAATGAAAATTATTCAATTTCTTTTTACAACTCTTTGAAAAGTTTTTTAAGTCCGGTTGCGAGGTCTAAATATTTAGTATGAATCATAGTTCTAATATTTTTAGAATCCATTTTCTATATTCCGTGCTCCAGATACTAGAATAAATATCTGACGGGATAAAACCATCTCTATCAAGATGACAGATCCATTTTATGTTCTGTACTTTCAATAGGATCAATTAAAACAAGCCACACACTCATATTCCGGAAATACAGAAACAAAGAAATTCCACGATCAAACTACCAAATCAAAATGGAATAGGCTAACAAACAATAAGAAACTTAAATGCTTAACTTTCCTTTCTATTGAAAAACAAATTACTCGATTCTTGTGAATCTAATTCATATAAATTCCGTCCAGTAAAATGGACGAATTATAAATCTCCAAAATAGTAGATAGAAATATCGCAAATAGAGCCATTGCAACACCCATCAAAGGAGTAGTTCCCCACCCCGGAGCTACTTTACCATATTCTGAATTTAATGGTTTCAATAAATCTCCTACAACAGTTCGTCTTGGACCAGATCTAGAATTATCCTCAACGGTTTGCGTAGCCATAAATACTATTTTTTATTCATTTAGATCTGTTGACTTTGTATACCATTCCGCTGTAAATATAAGGATCTTATCCTATAGATCTATTGTGATCTTGAAACTTTAGAATTATATTATAATAATGGAAACAGCAACCCTAATTGCCATCTCTATATCTGGTTTACTTGTAAGTTTTACAGGGTATGCCTTATATACTGCCTTTGGGCAACCCTCGCAACAACTAAGAGATCCGTTTGAAGAACATGGGGACTAGTTGAAGTAATGAGCCCTCCATATTGGGGGCTCATTACTTCAATTAAGAGAATCCAAAATTATTTAACCTTTTTTCGTCGGAACTTTAGGGGGTTCTCTAAAAAAGATAGCGAAAAAAATAATTCCTAAAGTCGAGACTAAGAGGAATGTATAAACCAATGCTTCCATAGATTTGATCGTGGTTTACAATTATAGCTTTCATACCTGTTTATTGGGGCTCATTTCCCAACAAATAAAAAGAGTAAATGGAATGATTGAAATAAAGATTTATCTAGTTTTCTATGTGAAATTCAAAATAAAAAAAAAGTCGAAAAAGAACAAAAGAATGTTAGACTGCCTGTCTTTTTGTAGTTGGATCTCCAAGTTTTTGGAATGCTCCAAATTCTACTTGAGTATCTAAATCTGGGTCGATACCAGCAAAAACATCTCTGAACAAAGTTCTAGCACCATGCCAAATGTGCCCGAAAAAGAATAGCAGAGCAAATGAAGCATGTCCAAAAGTAAACCAACCCCTCGGACTGCTACGAAAAACACCATCTGATTTCAAAGTAGCACGATCTAATTCAAAAATTTCACCCAATTGAGCACGTCTAGCATATTTTTTCACAGTAGCGGGATCACTATAATTGGTTCCATTAAGCTCGCCACCATAGAACTCAACAGTTACACCTACTTGTTCGACACTATATTTGGATTCTGCCCTTCGAAAAGGAACATCGGCCCTAACAATTCCGTCCCCGTCTACCAAAACAACTGGAAATGTTTCAAAAAAAGTAGGCATACGACGTACAAAAAGCTCATGCCCCTCTTTATCTCTAAAGACAGGGTGTCCTAACCAACCGACGGCTATTCCATCTCCATTGTCCATTGAACCTGCTCTAAATAACCCCCCTTTTGCTGGATTATTTCCGATGTAATCATAAAAAGCTAATTTTTCGGGAATTTTAGACCAAGCTTCTGATAAACTTTGATTTTCGGCTAGTCCAGCACCAACTCTTCGATATATTTCTTGCTGGAAGTATCCCTGATCCCATTGATAACGAGTAGGACCGAATAATTCAATAGGGGTTGTTGCGGAACCATACCACATAGTTCCAGCAACGACAAAAGCTGCAAAAAAGACAGCAGCAATACTGCTGGAAAGGACAGTTTCAATATTTCCCATACGTAATCCTTTATATAAACGTTGGGGTGGACGCACACTAAGATGGAAAAGACCCGCTAATATGCCCAACGTTCCTGCTGCAATATGATGAGAAGCTATCCCCCCCGGAACAAAAGGATCAAAACCTTCCACGCCCCACGCGGGATTTACGGATTGTATCCTTCCAGTTAGTCCATAAGGATCGGACACCCATATTCCAGGACCATATAATCCTGTTACATGAAATGCGCCAAAACCAAAACAAGCCACCCCTGCAAGAAATAAATGAATTCCGAAAATTTTGGGCAAATCCAAAGAAGGTTTTCCAGTACGTTCATCACTAAAGATTTCTAGATCCCAATAAACCCAATGCCAAATCGCCGCTAAAAAGCACAAGCCCGAAAACATAATATGTGCTCCGGCCACACCTTCGTAACTCCAAATACCCGGATTCGTTATAGTCCCTCCTGTGATATTCCAACCGCCCCACGAATTGGTTATTCCTAAACGAGTCATGAAAGGTATAACGAACATACCCTGTCTCCACATTGGGTCAAGAACAGGGTCAGAGGGATCAAAAACTGCTAATTCATATAGGGCCATCGAACCGGCCCAACCAGCAACCAGAGCTGTATGCATTATATGAACAGAAAGCAAACGGCCTGGATCATTTAATACAACAGTATGAACACGATACCAAGGTAAACCCATGAAAATACCCCTTATATCAACAAAAAATAGACACTATGTAACTTTATTGCACTAGAAAAATTTATATTATGGACTCTAGCCTTTCATTAGATTTTCTCGTAAAATAGAACAATCATATTTGTAGAAATAAAAAGAAACAGATTTATTCTATACCCGATAAGTAACAATACGCAATGGTGGGGCGACAAGAGGGGTTGACAATTTTCTCTATGAATATTTAAATAAGTAAATGCAGACATACTCGCTTATCACCACCCCAATGACCCATTCGTAACAACTTTACTTTATTTAGTATTCCTTTCAAAAAAAAATGCAATATAATAAAAGTCAATCATTTTTAACACGATAAGCTAATTCTTACGTTTCCACACTAAAGTTAGATATATGATTTTATTATTTCTCCATTTTATGCCCATTGGTGTTCCAAGAGTACCCTTTCGAAGCCCTGGGGAAGAAGATGCATCTTGGGTTGATATATAGTGCGACTTGTCAGATATAGTAGGTCATATGGGATTTACCCGTTTTCTCCCCCGATCGAGATATCCTCTCTTTCACCCCCAAAAGAAGAATGATTGAATCATAAAAAATTTGGAGCGTGAAGTGTAATAAAGTACAATTCTATCGATTTTTTGATTTTTAGAGGGGGTATCCAGATTATTACTCGAAATTTTGAATAATTTATGGTTGGCTTGATTGAACCAATAAAATAAAATACCCAGGCTCTGTTTAGAAAAAACCAATTGGTAATATATCTACGATCACCACTTCTATCATATCCGTATATTTTACAGAAAACAGTAAATAATAAATTCAGAAAAGGAAGAAGTTATAACAAAAATACAAAGTATTGTAATATTTGTCCTATATGTGCAAATCCAAATCGGGCAGATCTTTACTCAGAGTAGAAAAGAAACCTAAAAGAATTGAAAAAGTCCATTCAGAAACAAGAAAATGACATTGTGATTGGGCTTCGATCTCAATGAAAGCAATACATCAATGAGAAGATAGTTCAATAAATTGAGTATATTATTCTTTTTTTCTTTTAAAGTTCGAAGAAGTCCATTATGAAAAGAAAAAGAGGTTTAAAATTGACACATTGATTCCTTTTTTGCTTATATGATTTTTGGTGAACTGTATGCATCAAAAGGTGCATGTACGGCTCTTAAGGAAAAAAATAGAATCCTAATCAATCGACTTTATCGAGAAAGATTACTTTTTTTAGGTCAAGAGGTTGATAGTGAAATATCGAATCAACTTATTAGTCTTATGGTATATCTTAGTATAGAGGAAGAGAATAAAGATTTGTATCTGTTTATAAATTCTCCGGGGGGGTGGGTAATACCCGGAATAGCTATTTATGATACTATGCAATTTGTACAACCAGATGTACAGACAGTATGTATGGGATTAGCCGCTTCAATGGGATCCTTTCTTTTGGCAGGAGGAGAAATTACCAAACGTTTAGCATTCCCTCACGCTTGGCGCCAATGATTCTTTTATTTGAGAATATATCTAAAGACTATACCTTCGCCATAAAAACATTTAAAAAAAACATTTTATTTTATAAGTAATAATAGCATGGTATTTTGAATTCCATATGCAAATTTTTGTTTTTTAAATAATTCGATTATATATAGAAAGAGTAGTATGAAAAAGAGGGTATTTACAATTTTATCTGATCTATCAGGAACCTAGTTTAATTTTAGTGTCACAGACTTTTTTGTTTTTTTTCATACCAGAAAACTTTTAACACTTTTTATTTTAATTAGACGAAAACATAACATAGGAAAAAAAAAGAAACTTTCGGATTGTTGAATAACAAAATGATATAAAAAACAACGGAACCTTCGTAGTATTTTTAAATAGATTCAAAAAAGAAAAAAGAAAGTTGGTTATTGTATTGTTTATTATTTAAGGATCTGGATCCAAAAGACCCGGTAGATTTTGTACTTCTTTTTTCTTTGATGGAAAAAAAATCAATTCGTAAACGTAGAAAAATATTCATCGAAGAAAATACTCTAAAAATACTCTATCCGAAAATACTCTATCCAGAGTAGAGGAAAAAATGAATTGTATGGATGGAAAAGCCGTATGCATCAATACACAGAAAATGCTTGTACGGTTTTAGTGAATATTATTTTTGCTCATTTATTTCTTTTATTATTTGTATTTATCCCTTTTACCTTTATTTGGGAATAAGGACAATCGTTACCAATATAGGAGAAATCTTTATCAAGATAAGGGAAATACTTATTAAGTTATAAAATCAGGGTAATGATACACCAACCTGCTAGTTCTTTTTATGAGGCACAAACGGGAGAATTTATCCTGGAAGCGGAAGAGCTACTGAAAATGCGTGAAACTATCACAAGGGTTTATGTACAAAGAACGGGCAAACCCTTATGGGTTATATCCGAAGACATGGAAAGGGATGTTTTTATGTCAGCAGCAGAAGCCCAAGCTCACGGAATTGTAGATCTTGTAGCCGTTGAATAAAAAATAGGTGGCAAGGATTATTCTAAAAAAATACAGGATTTGAAATTTCATTTTTTAATCTTCTTATTTTCATTTAATTTTAATATAAAATCTCTATTAGTTAATCTATTAATAGAATATAAGTAATCTAGAATCTAAGTAATTCACGGTTAGGATAGATCTAAACCTGCTCATTATATTATATATATATTACGACTTACCATGCCAACAATGAAACAACTTATTAGAAACACAAGACAGCCAATCCGAAACGTCACAAAATCTCCAGCTCTTCGGGGATGCCCTCAGCGCCGAGGAACGTGTACCAGGGTGTATGTGCGACTCGTTCAGATCATAGACTAAGAAGAAAAAACCAATTTCATTTTTTCAGTATTGTTCATCGGTTAAGATAGTGTGAATGTAGTTTTCCCATTCAGACTATATTAACTTAATATATATACATATACTTTCTTCTATCTTGTATCAAATTTATGGTTTCGATTGGTGCAAACCCAATAGTCTTAATTTACAATTTAAGATGATAAGAAGGACTTTCCCATCGGTAACAAAACAAATATAAAATTACCTGTTAAGCGGAGAAAATACTATTTCAATTAAAGATAAACTATGTCCTTAATGAAAGAATTTTGATGGATTTTGTAAGAACGGAATAAGAGGGTTAGCTACCCAGCAAATTTTCATAATTAAATACCGTTACTGTATAACTAGATTTCGTTGTGAAAAAATCTACTTACTAAATATTGGATGGGTAGAGCCAAAGAGTGTGAACTGTACAAGTTAACAAGAACATTAATTAAATGAATATAAAATGAAAAGAAAAAAGGCTCCGGTGTATAGAGAGGACCTGCCCGTTTCTAAAAAAAAATCATAGAAACGATGGAACCCACTAATTTTTTATATTATATATGTCCTATTTCTTTTACTATTACTATGTTTTTTGATATCTAGTATCAATACAATTTATTATTTTGAGGTTCAATATTTAGAAAAAAAAATATATAAAAAATCGTGGATGGGGAGGTTATAGTAGCAAGAGCCATTGGAATTTTTTTTTATACATTGGAAGAATCCATTTTTGTTATTAATAGACTAGGAAGAAGAAAAGAATAACTGAAAAATCAAATAGTTAGTTATTCATCAAAGTCTCAATTATTCAATGACCAGAATTAAACGAGGATATATAGCTCGGAAACGGAGGACAAAAATTCGTTTATTTACATCAAGCTTTCGCGGAGCTCATTCAAGACTTACTCGAACTATTACTCAACAGAAAATTAAAGCTTTGGTTTCGGCTCATCGGGATAGAGATAGGAAAAAAAGAGATTTTCGTGGTTTATGGATTAGTCGAATAAATGCAGTAATTCGCGGGAATCCTAAAGTATATTATATTTATAGTAATTTAATCTATAGTCTATACACAAGGCAATTACTTCTTAATCGTAAAATAGTTGCACAAATAGCTATATTAAAAGAGAATTGTCTTTTTATGATTGCCAATGATATCCTAAAAACTAAAAATACCCTTAGACTTTACTCCGGGAAGGTATAGAATAGAAATTTGTTTATTTTGATAGCTTTATCATATGATAAAGCTATCAAAATAAACAACCACGCTTAATAGAAAAAATTATTCTTTGTTACCCATTTTCTTTTTTCTTACAATATAAAAACCCAAATTGAATTGTCGTAATTTTAAACAAAACATCAATCCATGTTTAATTCGAATCTAAATTCAAAATTTGATTTCGAAGTATTAATTTCTATATTTTTTTTTTCTTAAAGTACTAGTTCTAGCGGTCGACTCGCTTTTTTCAAATTGTTTTTCATTATTAAGGAAAGGTAACGAAGATAAAATACGAGCTTGTTTTATAGCAATTGTTATTAATCGTTGTTGTTTTAAGGTCAATCTATTTACGCGTCTGGATAATATTTTTCCTTGTTCACTAATAAATCGACTAATTAAACCCATGTTTTTATAATCAATTCGGTCCCCCGATTGGATCGGGGGCAAACGCCTACGAAAAGATCGCTTGGATTTAATAAAGAGTCGCTTAGATTTTTCCATGGTTTATTTATCCCTATTCCAAAAATCACATTTATTACAAGAAATACAATAAAGGATTTGTTTTTTTATTCTTACTTTTTTAATATATGTTGTTATATAATAATATTTGTATATAATTCAACTGTAAATTATAAAATACAGATAGATCTATCTATATAGATACGAAAAATAGATCATTTTACATGTTAATTTGATTCGAAGGGTAACACACAAGCGATCAATTTTCTCTATTTCTTTATTTCTGCGTGAATTATATGTTTGCAACAACGGGGACAAAATTTTCTCAATTCCAATCGACTAGGCGTATTGTGTCGATTCTTTTTAGTGATATATCTAGAAATCCCCGTTGATTCCTTATTAACACTCTTTTTATCACAACAGGTACATTCCAAAATAACAATTACTCGGATATCTTTACCTTTGGCCATGAACCTCCCTTGGGTTTTTAATTCACTTAACTCTTTTCTTTTCGGATTCGAATCTAAGAAAAGAACGAAAAAAAAACGAAAATAGAAATTAATAATTCGTTCCAATTAAGATTAATCTAGTACAATTAATCTAGTACAAAAAGAATACAAAGATCTCGAACTATATTTCGTTTCGAATTGCAAGACAATTGCAATACAGTATTTTAGTTTTTTTTATTAAGTATTTTTTATGATATTGTTACCCCCACCCTACCCATTCCATTTAAATTTCTGCTTTCACTCTATTATTAATAGAAATGGAATTGAATTAATAATTCAATTCCATTGAAGCCTGGACGAGATCTCGAGTTTCACTTCGAATTTCAACGAGGCCAAATTAACCCTTATTCTTTATCTTTCCTAACTTATTCTATTACAATTGTAAAAAAAGACGAAAAAAAAGACGAAATCAAGAAGAGGAGATTAATTACATATATTTAATACTTAATTAGATCTATAATCTTCTTCACCCCTTCCCGTGTCAATAACTAGAATGAAAAAAAGGGGAATATCAATGCATCTGGAAAAAAACGATTGATTTCTATCAAGAGACCCGCCAAAGCCCCGAACCATAGAGTACTTACTACTGGTGCCACGGAAAGATATGTTTTTAG